TATGATTCGAATACACATCAATTCTCGAGCTCCGCTGTTATCCGCTACATTCAAAAGGGTCTGAGTGAGATGGATCTTGGAAGTCTGGTTTTTGATTGGATAGTGATCTCGGGCACGAGTGGTTGATCTTCGCGGGCCGTGAATGGCCATGGAAAGGATAATTTTAAAAAATATTGGAGATCGAGAAGATTGGACGATGAATTTGGATCCATTGTGGTTTGAATAATAGGCTGTGGTCTCGATATTGGGCTATGGGCTGATTGCTTCCTGTATGAGCCTCTTGTGGTTGGGCTCTCGTGGGCGGATTCCCTGATGTGTACTCATCTTCCAACAAAGAGGAGAGGACAGGGCTACTGCTGGTCCACGCATGAGAGCTCCTCTGATTGTGTCTTTCCGGAAATTACTTCGACTCGCAAAGCTCACTGATTGGTGAAACCAGAGGAGATTCAGAGGCCCAGTTGAGAACAGCAAGCGTACAATCAATCGGTGTATGGAAGTTCGGTGAAGCTATATGAAAACCTTTTTTTGGAGGATTGAGGGGCACAATCAGTTCCCTGGCTGAGACCCATTCATTGGCTATTGGAAGGAAGAAGGAAGTCTACGAACCGGAAATTCAAAGTTCGGGTCCAATTTGTAAATCCCTTTTTTATTGCCACCGGTTCGAAATTTCACCGCTCTCACTCTTGTGCTTCGAGCTCTTTCCAAAAACAAAACCGCCCAACATCGATCCGATTGAACTTCTGACTCCTCGCTCTTCGCCCCTGCCCCTCCACCCAAACCTCCTGATCCCCAGACCAACCGGCGACGGAACCCTCAACAGCAGGCGGAGTTCTATAATCGGAACCCCGTCTAATGGAGCACCCTTTTTGGTAATGGAGCTATGGGCGACATTGAGAGAAAACTCGACTACTTTGAACCTGAAACTAGGGCTGATAAGATCGTGGCCGTCTGCCCGGAAGAAGAGCTCGTGGAGAACGAAAAAAGTTGGAAGAACACCCTCGTCGGGTATACTCTGGGGAGACGCCCTAATTTCGAATATCTCAATAAGGACCTCCCTAAGATCTGGGAACCAAGAGGAGCTCTTGAGATCATTTCCAGAATGAATGGCTTTTTCCTGTTTCAATTCCTGCTGGGGGAAAATGGCTCCAAAGTGCTCGAAGGCGGACCTTGGCTTATTGGTGGTCGGGTTCTCATCCTGAGAAAATGGGAAAGAGGATTGGATGTCCGCAAAGACCTCTTGCAGAGCGTCCCTATTTGGGTACGGTTCCCTCAGCTCGGGCTCCACCTCTGGTCATCCAATATGATAGGAAGGATTGCTAGTACTATTGGTAAGCCACTCTATATGGACAAGCAGACTTCTACCAAATCCCGTCTCGTGTTTGCCAGGGTCTGTATTGAAGTTAATAAAGCAAAGAAGCTCCCTGAGAAGGTTTGGATCGACGTCGGAAATGGAAGCCTTGAGGAACAATGTGTCGAATACGAATGGATTTCTCTTTCATGTACTAATTGCAAGGCCGCGGGTCATAAAGCTGAACTCTGTCCGGTGAAAGTGACTCCTACTTTGGTGCCCAAGGATTCTGCACAATCTGGAATATCGACTTAATGCCTCTGATAACTGTCAAGCTACCTCCACAGGTTCTTAGGCTGTTAGCGCGCCCAATCCTGAGCCTTATAACCTTGCCCCAGAGCTTGGAGCGATTCCTACTGGTAATGTATGCGAGATTGGAGCCGAGCAACCCATTGAGCATTCCTCATTACCTATGTCTAATTTTTTTGTGAAAAGTTTTGAGCGATGATCCGGGCTTAGAATCGGCTGTCAGTTCTGGAGATGTCATTATGGAACCAGGCCACCAATCTGAGTAACCTTCCAGTGCCTTAATCCCGGATCCTGCTGGTTCCACCTCCACTGCTCCTGCGGTTCTGGACGAGATTCTTGCTGTCCCAGTGGCCATGAAAGAGCACAATCCTTCAGTATTCTACTGGAAAAGATTAAGTCCATATCAAACTCCTAAATCCTCAGAGAGAGATCCCCCCAGTGTCCTGGCTGTGGATAACCCTGAGTGGATCCAGCAAGTTGGGAAGTCTATTCAATCTGCGAAAGGTGAGGGAAGTGAATGCAGCTCTAAGAAAAAGCTAAGGCTCGGATCCAAACAAGAGCAATGAAAAGTGCCTCCAACAGAGGAGGGAATTCCCCATAAAATCAAACCTAAAACTCCTAATGAATGTCCTCATCTGGAACGTTAGAGGGATGAACAATATTGAGAAGCAGAGGGAAAGACGGGAGCTTATCAAGAAAGAACAAACCCTCTATTGTGGGACTGGTGGAAACAAAAGTATGTGAAACCCGAAGTTCTAGAATAGCTCATAGAATGAAGAAGGGGTGTGACCTTATGGCCAACTATACTAGCTCTCCTAGAGGGATAATCTTGCTCCTATAGGATCCTAGTTTTTGGGATATTACAAAAATTTTCGAATTCGACCAGGTGCTGACTTGCTGCTGTTCTGAGAAGGGGACCTTGAAAAGCTTGACTTTATATTAAATTTATGGATCCAATCTGTCTACAGATAGGCGCCTGCTGTGGCAGCAATTAATTAATCTCCGCCATCAGATCACTGTAGTTCGAGACCCCTTTTGTTAAACCAGTTCCTGTACTGTCGAAGAATGAATTCTAGCTAGTAAAGTAATCTGGTTGAAGGGGGCACGACTCCCCTTCCCTTTCCGGTGCCGCAAGGTCAAGACCTAACGAGAGATATCTCTCTCCCTTCTTGGTCATGGAGGACCAGCTCATTCTACACTGGATTGCCCCCATATAAGGCCCTAAGCCTTTCAGCCCGGGCGCCCAGAGGTGTGGTCTGTCTCTAGTTCCAACAAAAAAAACAAAAGAAACAGTTCAATAGAAACAAAAATGCAAATCTTTCGCCCTCATCCATCTCTTCTTTTCCCACTCCTACATAATTTTGAAGAGATCGTCCCTGTGCTGCTGCTTGTTTAGATTAGATCCCAGAGCTGGTAATAAGGGTGAGAAGTTGTGACGCTTCCTCCCAATACCAACTCTGCGAACCATGCTGTGAAAGATCGGACAAGGAAGTTCAAAAAACTTTATCGAACTTAAAACAAATATAAAGAGTGTTGCAACCCTTCGAGAAACCATTCGAAGAATTCCGAGTGATACCCCAGAGTAAGAAGATCCTGCAAGACATCTTGCAAAAAGACAATATCTGCATCTTCTTCATTGAAGAGCGAGAATTTCACAATCTCATATATAGTGACCTTTTGTGGGTCCGGTAGAATCAAAGGTAGTTCGTGGATGATATTAGAAACGACAAAATAGATGTTATCACACACCTCTTGATAAAGTTGATCATTCACATCCAGAAAAACATCCGACCCAAGATTGCCCAAATCTATTATGTCATCAAGGGCGTCAAAGTCTGGGGAAGCGACCATCTCCAGTTCTTCGCCAAGGGCGGCCTCAGGCTCAGGGACGAGTTCTGGAGCGGCCTCAGGCTCAGGGACGAGTTCTGGAGCAACTGGATTAGATGAAGATGTTGTTGCCTCATCCAATTTCGCTCGTTTGGAATCGGGCTCGAATGAAGGGCCCTCCTCCCTTTCTCGTTTCCTGAGTGAGGAGAATGAACCTCTTCGGCAAATAGATAATAAGGTAAAAAAACCCAAAAGGGCAGTCATCGTGTAAAGAGTAAGATCAAGTGAGGTGTTATCCATGATACTAATGTTTAGTGTTTATGCTCGTCACGTTCCTTCGCTGCTCTTTCCTGGATTCTTCGTCGATTCCTCTTCCCCACCCCGCGATCCAAAGTATATCTCGTGATGATTCATGCATAGAGGCTGAGGCTCTCTTATATGGCAACAAAGATTAGGTAAGGTACAATGCACTTTTTATTCATGATGTGTTATTGGCCAAAGAAGAATCTTTCTTTTGTCATGCTCCCGGTACGAATCATTCTTCAAAGGAATGTTTGGCGAATGGATTTGAGATGCCTTACCATATAAAATAGAAAGCACCTTAGCACAGGGAATTTTGTAAGCTTGTATGTGTCCTATTGAGTAATGGCCAAGAACTTGAGTTTCTCGACTCATATCGAGAATGCTACGAAGTTATGGCATAAGAGGACATCGAGATGGAAAGAATTAGTGATAGGTGTTGTGCTTGGTTCACCCGAAGCAAAGAAGTCTCCCTCTTGTGAGGATTGCATTAAAGGTGAAATGCATTGGTCCTCCTTTCCAAAAGGATGTAGTTGGAGACCCCTGAGTTGATTCATAGTGATCTCACTGGTCCATTCCATGTTGCTCGCTCTAAACTATCCTAAGTATTAGTGGGCTGGAGCTATGAATACTAGCACTTATGTTTCGAATAGAGTTCCTACTGAAGCGCTTATTCCTTATGACCAATGGGGGGTAGCGGTCACTTCGAGATATTAGCAAGTAAAGCATATGCATGTGTACCAGGTGTGAAGAGGCAAGAATTAGATGCGACTTCTGCCAAATTTTCACAGGCCGAATGATAGAGGAGATAATGATCCTGTGACAAAGAATGTATTTGTTGCAAGAAGTGCACATGTTGTTGAAACATCTCCCGTAGACTTTGCCTATGTTGGATCTTTGATGGAAGAAACCTATTTCATGAAAGGGGAGGGGCTGAGAGCCCATGATTCGATGCTGCCAGCTAGCCCGCCTTTCTATCCGCTGCTGAATGAAGCCGCTGACCTACCATCCCTTCTAGCCTTACCCGATTCGCCGGGAAGGGGGATTTGATGAGGCAACCAGATGGTTCGTCGAGTCAGGGAATGCTGTAATCCGATTTTGGTTGGACAGAAAACCCATCCCCGCCTGCCTGCGCTCGAACCGTCTCCTTCGACTCTTTCTGATCCTACTGCCGTTCCAGAAGCTGATGAAAGAAATACTGTATGCGCTCGACTAGCTTAGTCATCCCGAAAACTGTCCGGTGGTTCCCCCCCTGATTCCACTATTTCTCTCTCTG